GCAGGAGGTTCGCTGCCCCTTCCTTTCCGGTCCGGCCGCGGTACGGCACCTGAACTCGAAGCTACGATCCGATCCGATTGGATCTGATCCGTTCAGATTCCACAGATTCAGCCGATTTGGTCTGGTCCTATCCGACCCAACCCCGGAACTTAGAACGGCCTGCATGTTTTGGACGGTAGAACGGGGAGAGGGGAGTCGTGCCCATTCTCTCTCGGGCACGAGCAGGAACATCAAAATGGAAGACCGAATACATGTACATGACGGAACGACATATTTAAAAATACGTGATCTGATTTGATAGGCTGCCTGCAGAAATAGTTTACCGACCGCATAACAATTCATTCTTGTGTGTAGCGCATGGGGCCATGTCTCCCGAACGATCATAGTACGGCCGCTCATCTAATATCAAATCAATCTGTAGATCTCACTTCCCTTCCCCCATACCATAGCCGGAAGGGATAGCGTATCTACAGAAGAGAGAGTACGGGCCCTTACCCTTAATTTAGTTTAGACGCGGCTCGAATGCCTTTACGCTATAGGCTGTGTTAAGCATGCTTCTTTGACAGAAAACAAACTCTTTTTCCATGACAACAGTAGCGACTATAAAGGGCGGGGCGGTAAGCTCTCTATCAACAACAGGGGGCTGTTCTCCTTTGTCAACTCCTTGCTTGTGTCGTTGACAAAGTCAACCGAGCCTAACCAAAGCGTCACAACAACATCCAAAGGATGCCTTTGTCAACGCTACTAAGGACCGGGGCGAACGGAATTCAGTAGAGGCTCGAAGAGGGGCTTACTAAGCGAAGGGCCGAAGGCGGCTTTGCTATCCATCCTAAAATAGGATTCTAACTGTTAGGAATCTCTATCGTCTTCTGCATAGTCTTTATATCGGAAAGAATCCTCCATCAACAGACATGGAAAAAGAGCAAGCCAAGACTTTCACAAGAAAGCTGGACTTGGCTGGGTAAAACCTTTATTGGGTACGAAGGTAAGCCATAAAAAGGGGCTAAGCGGGTATTAACTCCTCCCTTGCCGCTACTACCAGCTCGAGGCCTATTGTCCACGAAGTCTGATCTCTTAACTGGCTTTGGAAAGGCATACAAAGACTATTCGAAGACAATGGGATTGGTTCTCTTACAGTTCAATTCCAGGTGAAAAAGAAAGCGCATTACTCCTTCCAATATTCATTGCCTCTAGTTCCCGACTTCAGAGTTAGACTGGGCATTCTTTCTTGCGCAAAGCCTCTCTCCTGATCTTGATAGCACGGGAAAGAAGAACTATAGAGTTAGAGTAGAGGGAAAGCCCAGGTCCGATCGAACCGTTCTATGGTCGCCTCGGTCTCTTTTGACTTTTTAGGATCAACCTCTTTCGGATATGAAAGAACCAGCCCTTGACAGGCGAAGAGAGCATCAGTAAGGCTCTGCCTTATCTATAGAAAAAAGAAGCTTCCTCTAGTCGGTCCTAAAGAGAGAAGTCTTCTTCCTTTACCTTTACCTCAAGGCTTCCTACTTTCTTTCCTGGCGATTAGGAAGTTTCCTAGGCGTGGTACGGTATATGAAAAGCCTTCCATTGAACTGACACTCCTTTTCTTAATCTTATTCACATCCAGAACAGAAGCACTTTACGCTCCAGGACCGATTAGAGGATGTGTCCAACGATCAAAATAAGCAAGCCTTGCCGCATCCGATAGAAAGAAAATAGATGCCAAACTTCTATCCAAAAGCTAAGGGTGTGGACAATAGAAGGTGCAAGTTTTTCCAGGGCAATAAAGATTCTCACTATCCAATAGAAGTCTAGTTTATGAATACGAAAGTCTTTAGAATCTAATAGTCTTTCATATAGGTGGTAAGAAAGAAGATTCTCGAACAACCTATTTTCTTCCTGATGTCCGTGGGTGTGGGACTAGTCATTCCCGCTACGCACCTTGCCTTACTAGCTTTAGTGTAATCCTCTTTTCCCTCAATCCTCTTCTGCATCACCAATGATAGTTGACCAAGAACTCCTACTACCACTAGCACCGGTTACTGGAACAGCAGATGATTTCACTCTAACAACAGATATGGCTAAAGCAACGGTAAGACCAAGAGCGGAAATGAAGACAGCTTCTATGCCCGTTGAGGAGATCTGGGTCTTCTACCCGGTGGTATAGGACTGGCAATTGAATTACTAACCGCAGGACTAGCACTCAAATTCGCTGTGACAGTCTCCGTTGGTGCCGTTGTTAGAGTGAGTGTTCCCGCTTCATCTTCCCCAATATTCTTAGATTTAGCAACAGCGGTATCAATACAATAGATAGAAAGACTCATCTGCCAGTCAAACTATGACAGGCTGACTCTTCTTAGGCCCTTCTAGTTAGTTCTGAGGAAGGCCTTCAAGTCGAGCTTCTAAGTTTCCCCTTAAAGAAAGTCCAGATCGGTTGGTGCTGTCTTCTTGCTATAATTCTTCTGATCTGATAGATAGAACACGGATGGGTACAGCCTTCTAAGCTACAAAATAAAGAATGTCGTATACAAAGTCAAGTAAACCCCCCGGTTAGAATTCTTCCCTGGCTCCACTATTCCCTTTCTCTATTTTAGAACGGAGAGCGGGCAAGGCCTCCATTGAAGCCGAGCTATTCGCCCTTCTTTAACACGATCCTGTAACACACTCTTATTGAGGCTAGGCTTAAGGCCGACTACTAATTCTTATTCGAGAGCGGGGAACTTCACTTCGAGGGAAGCTGTCTTCCCCAGAAAGGAAAGAAAGACCCGTAAGCGCTCACTGCGATTGCGATATCTTATTATATTACTCTAAAGCTCAGGGGAAATTCTTCCCCGGCTCTTTTGAATGTGAATATTGAGTGAAATCCCTTAGTCTAAAAGTCTTCCTTGGCCTTGGCTAGTGTGAATCCTCCTCTAAAGAGGAGTGAGGTGTCCCACGGGCGTAAAAACCGTTTTTTTCTAGGCTTGAAAAGGAAAGGAACCAGTTACTTCCACCTTGGGGGTCTCCTAAAGAAAGGGAAGTCTCTCATGGAAAAGCTTTTGAGCTCGGGTTCCTCATAACAAACTTGGTCGAAAAACCCAAGTCTTGATGCGCCCGTAAACCCTTTCTCAATGAATGGATAGAAAGTTCGCAAATCACCTTCGTTTGTACCGTGAACTAAATGTTGGCAAAGCAAATTATTCCATCTTCGGGCATTCGTGCCAGTATTTACGGTTAAAAAGCTAAATAAAAGAAAGAACCTATTCTCCTTTCGATTGATAAGGAGAAAGCGGGCTCTTCAGCTACATCAAGTACCACATCATCCGATTCAATAGTCGATTTTGACCGCTTACTTTTCACTTTAAGAGCATAGCATAAAGCGAAGAGGAACCGTCAATATAATTTCTCTTTTTCTCTTTCTCCCGTCTCATTCATATCTTAACCGATAGAATAGAACGACGGGGTTCTAATTCAGATAGCTGTAATGTACTGCTGGTTTGACCTTTTATAGGGCCCGTAGGGGAGCTGTAAGGTTGACTCATGTCTAGTGTCTAGTACCCTTATTCTTCTTTTCTTTTGACTGACTTACTTTGACAGCTATCCATCTCCAACTTGAAAAGCAGCGCAGCTCAAGTGATGAAAGTTATACGTACGTATAGTTGACTAAAGTGTAGTGTGTTCCCTTATCTAAGCGATGAGAATTCTTTTTTCGCTGGCGACTATTAGGACTTTCATAGTAGCTAAGAAGCTGCAAGAGAACTTCACACCTCCCATATTAGGGATAGACACAAAGGGAAAGGGAGGGGCATCCAGAACTAAGAGATAAGAAGATAGCACTATAGTACAAGATACAGAAAGAGAAGTCGACAGCGGCAGGGGAGACACTAGAATAAGAGATCGACAGTAGGGGCCGGGCCGCTCTTTTCTCAAGAGTTGATCGACTCAAGTGGAAATAAGAAGACTCTCACCTTTACTTATCCAAGCTTTTCTTTTAGTCGGTCCCTGTCCTTAAGCCCAGAGAGCAGAGCGAAATTCTCCTCGGAAGAGACTTTCATTTAAAAGATCAAAGTGGACTGCGCCCTTTCCAAAAATAAGGGTTTCTTTTAGTGAAGCTAGTGCTTTTGTATTGGGCACTTTATTCAATTAGCTTGTTTGGAGTGCTCGGCTCGCTTGTTAGCAACTATTCTGACTGGTTAAGAAAGACAAGTTGAAAGCAAGACGCTGACTTTCACAGCAGAGCGGAAACCGGGAGGGGTGGAGGAGAGAAGGGACTCCCCAAGAGAGGCCCGAGCACAACGTCTTCATGAGTTAAGTGTTCCCACCTTGGGAGCTAGGTAAGATAGTAAGGCCTGCTTTGTTGAATATCCTTTACTGCCTTCCTTTATCAGACAACTATTCGAGTTCCACTTTTTATACCGGGCAGAGCTGCAAAAGTGGCTTCACCCTCTTTGCCCGCCCTAAAAGATCTTCAGAGAGGCGTTAACCAGAAGAGGTAGGGCCGGGAGGGAACGATTTCTGGGATTTATAAAGAAACTTTTAAAGGACTAGACTAAGGACACTGACTGACCTATATAAAGTACAGAGATAACCAATATGTTGTTAACGCACTTATGAGCCGGCTCTCGGAAGAGTTACCCTACCTCGGATAGGGACAAAGGGAAGGATAGCACCAAAGCGAAAGACCTACTTCAAGGCGGAGCAATAGACTTCATTTTTGAAGGAAGTATGGCATCAAGGCGCTTATCCCGCTAATCGTAGGTCTTGATAAGTACCTGACAGACCTAAGGCTTGGAACTGAACTTCAAGCTGGGGAAGTCAAGCAAGGAACTGATACGCGGCAAGCAAAGCACAAAAGGCACTCCTTAGGCCTCATCAATCGAGGAAGGAAGCATTCCAATCGTTGAAAAAGCCTTCTTGCTATTGGGCGGGCTTTCATCGGCCTTTGGAATATTTGATTGAATCAGAGAATCGGTTCTTACAGTGTCCGGAATGGGGCAAATAGCTTATACGAACAGGAGGGAGTTAATCGTAGAACAGAGAGAGGGGGTTTGGATTAGTCTCTTAGGTTGGTCACGAATGCCCTCTTACTCTTTCTCGAATCAACCGGATTGGAAAGAGGGGGAATTAGGCTGCTGGTAGGTGGTAGGAGAGGCTCTTTGCGCCTTAGACGGTCTTGGCAGTAGGTTGCTAGAATGCCTTGTTCAAGAATCAACTGTGGCACTTGAAGAATCGAATACACTCTTCTTTGAAGGTCCAGATGAATTGAATTATACAAAAAGAATAGGAATCAAATCCGGGGGCAGCAGACGATTCTATGCTTAGAGAAGCTCTAAAAAGCAAGGACTGATTAGACGCTCCTACCTATCGTATAAGCCTACCATATAACAGATCTTCCAGCAATCCAATCCCTACCTATGCAGGGAATGAATTCATACTACCACACGCTCATCCAATAACTTCTTACCATAGGGTAAACCTCTCATTAGCAAGGAAAGCTGTTAATGGACATATCTCACAAGTAGTCGCTAGACTGACTAATTCAGTCTAATTGGCCTATAGGTCTTAGAGACTCTTACTAGTGTTAGTGTAACAGCAGCGTTGATAAGCTAGTTCCGTGCTAGCACTATCCATTGTCGGCGTAACGGGTGTTTTCTATACTATTCTTCGACATGTAATACCCTCTCCCCTCCCCCCAAGCTGTCTTCTTCCCCTAGCTGTCTAGTTTATCTATCTCTCTCTCTCGCTACGCCCCTTACTCTTATAACGGGTTACACATGACATCTCCCTAAGAAGGATTTTAAACATATAAGAGTCGTGGCATTCTCCGCATTACCTTGCCCTACCTTCACGCACTCAAGGATCTAACTCTTTGTTGGGTAACTAGAATGGAAGGAAGAGAGAGAGCCTTGGTACGAATACCGGGGGATTCCCCTTCTTTCGCCTTCTCCTGCCTCTTACTATACTTGAATCCCTAATAGGCTGTTAGCAAAGAATAGGCTGCGTCCGATTCCTCTTCTGCCTTTTTGATTTGAGAGAGCCTTGGATTGCTTTCTTAGTGTGGCATCTTTTTGTTCGCTGTCCACTGGTGATATTCTCATATATAAATGTAGATAGAGAAAGAGGCTAAGCTAAGCCTACGTAACGCTATGGGAACAGCTTTTTTGTCCGCTTTCAGCCCTTGTGAAAGAAAATCTCATATGTAAGTAGCATCTAGAATAGAATCCAGAGCAGCTAAGAAAAGAAAATCGAGTAGCTTGCGGGCCGGTCGTCATTGCACACTAGCTGGTCAGTGGGGGTAAGAGAGTGTTCCCTTGGTGTTCCTCATTATCACCTACTCCAAACACGAAAGTAAAGAAAAAAAGATGTCTACATAGCTCCCCTTTGAAGGTGGAGCTTCGCGGAGATCGTAAGTCAGCCAAGGCCTTAGACCGGAGCGCGTCCTCCTTGTGGTCCTTCTCTCAGCTTCTGTTCTTTCTGTCCCTCCTCGGTGCCTCTTCCTGGCTACTCCACTCCAAGTCGGGATGGGTGCCACAAACACAGCTTGTACTGGCTAAACATCTCCTGTCTGAACCCTTGACCGATTCAAAAGACAAATGCATAAACCCACATTGAAGAAAGAGATGATCGAGTCTCTTACGCCATCCTAGGCGGTTCTCCCGTAGCGTCTCTGCCGGCTACTTTCTAAGGTTCAGGTTTGTCTGCCTATCCTAGGTGACCATCTTCGTCTACTACAACTAGGGTTTTTTATTTGGGACATATTTTTTTCTCGTAAACTCGGAACTTTATCTAGCAACTCCTTAGCTACAACTATTTAACTCGGGCTAATTTTCTTATCGGGCAAGTTGCCATCCGTTTGTTCAATACCCGAACTCTAGTAAGTAGCTTAATCTGTCGAGAGGAACCATCCCTACCGGATCGGACATGTAATCAGTCTTCTCCGCTTGAGAGGGAAAGACAGCTGCTCTGTGAACAACCCTAGTTGCTGGTCCTGCTCCTGCTGCTGTCTGAACTGCCACCTCTGCTCCAATACATAAGCTCCAGCTGAAGTGTAGCAGCTCCGTCCCATTCATCACAGCTTTCTGTTAAAAAGAAAAGAGCTGCTCCTCTCCGATCTAAGTCCTCTCTATAGTCAGAAATAGCGTAAATTAATCAGGATGGATCGACAGGCTTTCCAAACCTACTGGTCTCTTCCTCGAACCTAGTATTGCAGCCTGGCCCATCACCTTGATATGATGCACACTCGGTAAGGTCTTACCATTCCCCTTCAATATCCATATTCTGGGAACCTTGGACGAGAGTTTTCCCCCAATTCACCGCCTATATATATTCTCAGTCGGCTTGCCAATCAACTGACCTTGGCTAAAGGAAAGGGGATCGATCCCCGACCTAGGGCGAAAGAGGCCAGATTCCATTCCTTTTCCCATAAAGGTTTCATGTTTTGAGGCTAACTCCTTTTCTTAATCGGCAGGAGGCTCCTATCCGATTGACAAGAGATGCTTGCTCTTACTTTTAAAGGAGTATGCACAGGGCCCACGCTTTCTCGATCCACTATCTTCTTCATTAGAAGAAAGACGGTTCACCTTAGACCACCAGGGAATTGAACCCCGAGTACCCGCGTGGGTAGATTCCTTCTGATCTTGAAACTTAACTACGTAAAAACGAATATGAGCTAGACAAAAAGATAAGGAACAGAACGAGGGACATTAGAACATGGACTCACGACAAAGAGCCCGCGCAGGAGAGGAAAGGTTGGTTGCACGTTTTCCGTGTGGGATGGGAGCCTCCTGCCGATTACTTTCTCTCTCTCCCGAGGACGATGGATCTCGAACGGAAATAAATGAGCGGAACTACCCGACTCTGCGACCTCTGGCTATCACCTTCGGAGCACAGTTTTTCCTTTCATTTTGATTTCACTTTTTTGCACTAGGTCACAACGATCTCAAAAAACTCAAGCGAAAGAAAGAAGCCCGCATACCCACTCTTCTTTCCCCCCAACGACAAGCGAACGGGCATTTTCGGGGACTAGCCCGCTTCCTATTACTCAAGAGGGCCATTCCAAATGGTGGCCCTTGTTTCTAAAAAGAAGTACTGGTTCCCGGAAAAAAGAATAAGAGTCTCCGTTTCGGGAACATGGAATGTAAGAGAAAGAAAAATGTTCTATAATGCATCAGATTTTTTTTTTCGTTCAGGTAGTTATAAATGAGATTCTAAATAGTGATGAGGGCCACTTGCAAAATGAAAGAGTGGGCCAAAATGGTCTCCCAATCATAATGCTTAAATACATTAAAAAAAAAAGAAAATGCCATAAAAAGCCCATACAAATGCGGGCTTTATAAACTAAAAGGTTTCATTCGGAGGGAAATTGAGAGCATGAGATGTCACGCTTGAGTATTTTAACCAGAGTCATTAATACGAAAACTGCACAGAAAGCCAAACTAAGAATGAAAAAATCACGGGCGTATTGATCATTATTATAATACAAGAGCAGCACATTATTTATGAAATACAAGACATAAGTGACAAGGTGGTCTTTACCACTTTTCGCTAAAAAGAAAAAGAAAATGCCTAAAGCCCCAGAGAGAGGGCATAATATGTATTCCCCTATTAATATGGTGTCCATCGGAACCCATATTAATATAACGATAAGAATTATATATATAACGAGAATCCAAGATGGGTACGAATCCTTTGCAATCCATCAAGGAAAGCTAGTTGCATAAATAGGGCGAAGCCCCACTCAGGTAATACAACAATTCGTACCAATAAGAAGAGTCTGAATGCCGGTAAGCAGAAAGGAGTAAAAACAAACCCCAAGGATCAATGCCTCATCCGTTTTGCCGAGATAGATACATTGATAAAAGGAACTGATCCAAAAGGAAAAAAGGACGGTTCTTTTTGCCCCGCTAAAGAATGGTAAAAAAGCGCGGAGCTCCACGCTAATTAGTAGAATTTTTAGCGCATACTCTTCCTCGGCCTCGGGGAAGAAAAGAAAGATCAGGGTGTATACAAGGAGGTAAACCCCAAATAGTACGAATTCAGCACAAATGGTTTTATCATGACCCCATAATAGGCCAAGACCCTTATTATGATGATAGGGCTGGGCTAAGGCAGTAATCCCCACATAGCTTTTCGTCTCCTTGATAGCAGGAAGTTCTCCAAAAGTATGAAAAGCTGGAGGACTTTGTGAAAAGAAGAATTGGTAGAAATTCTCATAGGTGAAGCAAATCAAACCTATTTTAAGACAAAGAAGATTAAAAAACGATGCTTCCTTGGCCGTGTGGAACATGGATTAGCATTATGTCATTCCTGCAAGTGATCCCCCATCCAGGATTGGAAGAAGTGCTATATGAGGACTTCGAGATCAAATAGAATATGTTTCTTTCCATTCCCCGTGAGCCACTTATTTCTCCGAAACAAGAGATCAAAGTTCTTTTCTTCCTCTTTCCAAAAAAGTCGACGGCGTTACACCATTGGGATACTTCGAATAAACTAGAGTACATATAGGATACACCGGTGCTAAAACCTTTTCTCAAGATATCTTCCAAACTGTTGGGGTCGTTGCTCCGGATGTTGTTCCCCGGCGTGAAACCAGTTGGTTCCGTAGTTTTAGAATTCTGCTGATCCCAAGTACTCCATCTCCATCATTGCATATGGGAATATAGAAAGTAAAGAGGAAAAGGCATGACCAGAAGAATTGTGTGAAATAAGTGAATTTATCCAGTTGAGGCATTCTTGATTGAGAAAAATGATTCCCTCCAGTTAACTCCGTCAAGCCTGTACGAGTAGTGAAGAACTATAGAGAGCTGTGGTTGGTTGTTGACCAACGGAAAGCATGAGAGAAAGAAAGATGCACAAAGGAAAGAGGGCGACTTCATAAAAAGCAATCAAAGCGCTCAGAAAACCGCGGACCTGTATAGGGCGACCCCCTAAACAAAGAAGGGCGCTAGCGCCCGCCCAAAGGGTATCTCCAATTTCTTTTCTCAACAAAAGAGCGGGGCTATTGCGGCCCTCGCTCTCAAGACTTTCGAAGATAGCATTGAGA